AATATTATATGGCAGAAATCTTCTAAGTTGGAAAAAATAGAAACTAAGATATAGGATTTTTCAGGAAGGGGTTAAAAAAGATTATTTTATTGATATTTTTAGAATATTTCTATTTCGACACAAACAAGAAGGAATAGGAATCGGACTCTAGGAAAAGACAAAGAATCCCCCTAGAGTCCCTTTTACATATTTTAATTTATTTTGTTTCAAATTATCTATCTATATAGATAAATATCTATTTTTTGTTTAGTATCGAATTCAATTTTCTTGTATTTTACAATAGAAAAATATTTCTATAATAGAACTCTCTATTATAGAAAATGGAAATCTGAAAAAAAAACAGTGTCATAACCATAATATTCGAATTTCTTGTGGGGTTGAAAAAACAAAGTCAAATAGTCTTCCTGACAATATCCATACTCGAGTTTATTTGTATTATGTCACAAATAACTATTTATTTTAATATAGTATATTTTTACTATACAGAACCAAAGATCTTTTCATAATTTTTTTATTCTATTATACAGTTTTTTATTCTATTATACAGAATAGAATTACATAAATTATCAACAAAAAAATTGAGTTATTTTTACGAGTTTAATATGTTGATAAATACGTGGGACTAGAAATTCATTTCGGACAATTGAACCTTTTCAAATTGTTTCTTCTTAAGAACTAAAAAGATTTGTGCTAAAATAATAGATGCCAAGAAGAACAAGAGACCTTGGACACGTAACGGATCTTGAAGTACTATTTCCGCATCCCCCTGACCAAATCCACCCACATTTGGATTACTTGTTAATGGCTGATCAAGTTTGATAGATTCACCTTCTGAAACAAGAAGTTCTGGTCCTGGAGGTATAATATCAATCACTTCACGCCCATCCAATGCATCCACTATAGTTATTTCGTATCCCCCTTTTTCTTTTCGTATGATTTTTTTTACCATACCTGCTGCTGTAGCATTATACACATTATTATTACTCTTGCTCCCGTCAAGATAAATCTGACCCCTTCCCCTATTCCCGCCAACGTATATAGGATATTTTAAGAAATGAACATCTCTCTTAGTAGTGGGATCCGGGGAAAGAATAGGAAAGGTGATTTCATTATATTTCTGACCAGGAACAGGGCCTACCACAAGAATATTTTTTTTTGTAGGGCGATAGTTTTGAAAAGACAGATTGCCTATCTTCTCTTTAATCTCAGCCGAAATACGATCGGGGGGTGCCAATTCAAAACCTTCCGGTAAAATAAGAACAGCCCCTACATTCAAAGCTCCCTTTTTACCATTAGCAAGAACTTGTTTCACTTGCATATCATAAGGAATTCGAACAACTGCTTCAAATACAGTATCAGGAAGTACCGCTTGTGGAACCTCAATATCCACGGGCTTATTAGCTAAATGGCAATTGGCACAGACAATACGACCGGTTGCTTCTCGAGGATTTTCATAACCCTGCTGTGCAAAAATTGGATATGCATTTGAAATGGGTGCTCGAATTATTATATCTATCATGATCGATATGGAGATGGATCGAATAATCCCTTCCTTTATACAAGAAAAAGCATTTCTAGTTTGCATGGTCTAATCATTGATCCTGAAAATTTCTACAATAAGATTAGATAGGTCACTCGCATAGTTCCCTATCCAAGGTGGGGAACCCCTTTTTATTAATTTAAGGGGGTTAAAAAGAAGGGAAAAATAAAAGTTATTTTCTTTTTAGCTAAAAAACTTTAAATTAAAATTGGATAAGTGAATCATTTTTTCAGTCAATCATTCATTGAATGATAAATCACTACAAGTGATGGAGATACACGATTTAAATAACGGAAAATCAAATATTTTAAAATTGTATCTAAAATGACTGGAAAAGTGGAAACAAGACCAGATATAATTTGATCATTTTGAGCAAATCCAAAATCTTTATAGACGAAACCAATCACTAGTTCCCAACCATGGGTTGAATGGAATCCTATACATAAATCAGTTAATAGAAGAATAGAAAAAGCTTTTATTGTGTCACTTAAATTATATAAAAATTCTTGAACCAAAGAGTTAATAAGAACAAGTTCTTGATTACCAAAAATAGAAAAACCGCTTAGAATAAAGAAACAAATTATATTTGTCGAGAAGTGCAAAATCGTATTCATACGATCTTCGTTGTGTGTTTTGATTAATTGGATTGTTTCTTTATAGATTCCAGTACGAAGGTTTTGTAGATGTGTTTCCGGACATTCCTTTAACATGTCATCTAAGAAAAACAGTTCTTCAAATTCTATGAATTTTTTTAGAATACTCTTTTCTTTAATATCATTCAAGAAAATTTCGGATTGCCTAGTATTCCACCAATTAATAAACCAAAATTCGAAACTTTTCTTAAATGTGAAAGAGATACACCAGGGCAAAAAGACCATAGATGTAAGATATAGAAGGGGAATGAATATTTTATTTTTTGTCATTTTTCGTCTTTACTTTAATGAACTCAACTTCATCTTATTCGTCAACTCTATATGATAATAACCTTTCTATCAAGCATAAACTCTATTACAAGTCATAGAGCTTATAGATAAATCTATATTCTATTCTCTCATTTTCATTTTTTTTTACTTGCAGTTCAGGAGTTAGTCCTTCCCTTGTTTAATTTAGAAAAAAGAATACATAAATCGAATAAGAAATCGAAAGAATTCACTGTCAATTCAAATGAAGAAAAAAATGTTGTTTCGAAAGGATATCAATTTCTAAGATTCGAAGAAAAAATTATTACTTTTTTTGAATACACCAAAGAGCACTTCGGGTTATGAATATAATAGTCGGATTTCGAAATCAAATAACGTCCCATTTATAAAAATTGAAATATTTTGAAAAAAAAACTTTTTTTTTTTCAAAATATTTCAATCGATACACCAAAAAAATAGGACAATTCTGAAACTTTTTGTGCAATTAAATTTCGAGTTAAGTCCAACTCTCATCAGTAAAAAAGTGGTACACCCAAAAATAAAGATAATTCGCCAGCTTTATGTGCAATTTCTGGTGGAGTCAAATTATCTTTAATACGAGTCAAGGGAATAAACCCCTGTTCTATGGTTTCCATATAAAGGATACTCTCAAAAGTAAGGGTACGAGTAAAAATATCTCCTTCTTTAACTCCTGTTATTATTCTGATGGAATGAATCTCGTTCATAGGTATTTCGAGAATAATACGACGATTTTTTCCAGGAAATCCCCAACGAACAAAACGTACTTTTTTCTCTTTTTTATTGAAGATATCATAACCACCACCTACATCCCACAAAATAATCGACCACAAATAAAAACTAATAAAGAGACCTCCGATTCCATAAAAAGCCATCGTGGCCCCTTGTGGAATAAATGGAAAATAAATATAGTCCGGAATAGATGGAAAATCACAAATTTCTTCAGAAAAAATGAAAAAATCCATACCAAGATAACTGGAAATTGCAACCAACAATAACCCCAATGAACCTAAAAAAATGATAAAGGCCCAAAAGAAATTGCTTATTTTTCGAGACTCCGTCATAGAATATACCAGTACATGTTTTGAGCAAAATACTATACTCATTCCCTCCCTTTTTTTTAATTTTTAATTTAGTATTCTAATTGGGGAATAAAAAACCTCAGAATTTGACTTTGTTTTCTTTGTTTCTAAAGTCACTTTCATCAACTGGCACTACTTTAATGTAAACCTTTAGGAGGAATTCATCGAATTCCTTCCAGATCTAAAAAAAATATATGATATTTGTCCCTACTGACCATATCTAAAAAATCTTGTTTTTTTGAACATGAAGAAATAAAGAAGCCATTGCAATTGCCGGAAATACTAGGCCTACTAGAGGAACAAAAATGGAAGGAAAGTTTATCATAAAATGGGTACCTCGATTTTTTATTTGTACCTTATATATAAAATATAATTCTTTTTTTTTTTCTTTTTTTATTCTTATTTATATTATTATATAAAGATTTATATTATTATATAAAGATAGTCTATAATCACTAGAATTCTTATCTATTTATACTTAGTATATAGGAATTCTAGTGATTATAGCTAAGCCAATATATATCATAATATACCATGAATTTTTGGCTATGCCTTATCATTTTTAGTCAAAGAAAAGAAATTATGGAATTGAAATAACTCACTTAGAACTCCCTTTAAAAGATTACGCGGTACGATTGAATCAAATAAGCCTTTATGGAATAAATATTCAGCTGCTTGTGAACCTTCGGGTACTGCCTTATTCAATGTTTGTTCAATTACTCTTTTACCAGCAAATGCAATATAAGCATTTGGTTCGGCAATAATGATATCCCCCAACATGCCAAAACTAGCTGTCACCCCACCAGTAGTGGGAGATGTAAGTATGGATACATAGAATAACTTTTTATTTGTTTGATAATCATATAAAGCAGAAGAGATTTTAGCCATTTGTATCAAGCTCAAACTTCCTTCTTGCATACGCGCTCCTCCGGACGCACATACCAGAATAAGAGGTAAAAGTTGATTGGTAGCATATTCTACCAAACGGGTGATTTTCTCACCTACTGCGGATCCCATACTGCCCCCCATAAACTGAAAATCCATAATTCCAATTGCTACAGGAATACCATTTAGTTGACCTGTACCTGTTTGAACAGCTTCAGTTAATCCTGTTTTTCTTTGATAAGAATCAATACGATCTTTATAAGGTTCTTCTTCTGAATGAAATTCAATGGGATCCATAGAAACCATGTCTTCATCCATAGGATTCCAAGTACCCGAATCAATCGAAAGTTCGATTCTATCTGAACTGCCCATTTTCAAATGATATCCACAGTATTCACAAATATTCATTTTTGATTTAATCAATTTTTTATAATTTAATCCATAACAATTTTCGCATTCAATCCACAACTGCTTATATTTTTGACTTTCATCAAGATTATTAGAACTTTCTCTTATAGTGGAATCACTATCATTTGTATTATTCGTACTAGTTATTATACTAGAACTAGAATTCTCGCTTTCACTACAATTTCTGCCCTTACCAAAAAGGTAACTATAAAAATAACTGTCATTGTATTTGTCAATATCACCTAAAATGAAACTATCAATACAGATTTGAGAATGAAGATAACTATCAATGCAACTATTAATGCAACTATTAATATTATTGTTCCAACTAAATTGAGTATCATACATGTAATGATCATCATCATTCTTAGAAACAGTATTCAGATAACTAGAAAAAAAACCTTCCTGTTCACTTAGAAAAGAATGATCATTGTTAATCTCCAAAGTTTGATTTTCAATATCTAAATAGATGGAATAACTGTTACTCTTATTATCCCTAACTAAAAAAGTTTTATCAGATAGGAAATCCTGGATGTTACTAGCACCTACTAAATAATCCAAATAACTGTAATTAGAATTGTCACTATCATTCCAACTATGAATTTTTTTATCTATATCGGTTAAAATTGTGAGATCTTCGCTTAGACTGGTATTTTCAATAGGACCAAGATTATCCATTGATTTACTTAATTCACACCTATATTCTAACTTCCTATTAACCAACATAGAATTGAACCACCCTTTTTCCATAGAGTTTTTCCTCTATTTACATAAAAATATAATGGATGTATAGTCATTGGATAAAGAATAAAATAATAGAAATATTCAATTTTGAATATTCTATCTCATGTATTTACTATAAAAAAAGTATATAAATCAAATAACTAGGATTAGTAACTGAAAATAATAAAGAGCTAGTAGGTATTAAAAATAAATGATAAAAAAAATAAGAAATATGAAAAAAAAATCACCTCATTGGGGGTAATCTATTTATAAGTCCAATTACTTCATTTAGTGACTATTTTTTTTTCTTTTTGCTATATTTTCTCTTTTATCTCTATAAATTTTTTTCATTTTGTTTTGAAGATCGATGAAAATTTCATTTATTTTTCTGGCTATAGAAAACTACATTCTATCATTCTATAAAACCAACAAGAAATAATCAAAATTAGGTAAAGAGAGCGGGGGGATAAAAGAGAAAAGAGTTTTATAAATCTATATACAAGTCATCCGCACCCCCCTTGTTTATTTCATTAATTGAATTTCGTTTGTTGATTCGAGCTAAGGTCCATAAAAACACCTGCCTTTTTTGAAATATCCTGAACAGTTCCTGTAGGTTGAGCGCCTCGTTCAAGGAAATATAGAATAACAGGAATATTTAAATAGGTTTGATTCTTTATTGGATCATAAAAACCCACTTTCCGAAGATCTCTTCCCTCTCTTCGGGATCGAACATCGATTGCAACAATTCGATAAACGGCTCATTGGGATAGATATAGATAAATAATGCACTCCCCCTAGAAACGTATAAGAAGTTTTATCCTCGTACGGCTCGAGAAAATAAAAAATTATAAAAATTATATGTATGTAGAAAATTATGATGTCAAATAGATCAATAAAATCATCAAATCAATTAAACTCTGACTTAAGTATTTTTCTTTCGTATTTTCTTTTTGAAAAAAAAAAACTCTTCCTTCATATTTATAACCCCATAACTCAAATTGGATAATTCTCAAATAACTAAAAAGAAAACAAAGCCTTTAGTTAGTTGCTATTTCATTTATTGAGTGGTCTCTACTCCCCTTTCTTGCTCGTGTTTCGTTTCTTTAGAATTTATTTTTTTTATATTATAATAGAATTGATAAAACAATTTGAAAATGGTATTTACTTGTTCCATGATCTTTTAGCTTTTCTTTGAATCATTGGGTTTAGACATTACTTCGGGAATCTTAAATCTTTTCAAAAATGGCAGCAACATACCATTTTTTCTTTCTCTGAAAGAATCATACAAATAGAAGGTTAATTCCTGCGGATACACTTTTGATCAAAACAGTTTTACTAATTTTTTTTTGAACCTTGCTCAAATCGGATCCTTTGGATTTTTCTATCAAAAATAGACTTACGAAGTTTTTCTAACTTATTCATTTTCACTAACCTTAGATACTTGCCCCTGAGAAATGAATAAACTCGAGCTCCATCATGTACTATTTACATCATCAACTTACATCATCAACTCCTTTCTCGTCCCCAAAACAATAAGTTCTAGTGGAACAGAACAAACGATGTCGAGTCAAGAGCATATTCATTTCTATATACTAGAAAAAATGGCGGATGTAAGAATCCACAGCTAATCTAATCATGTCTTTCAAGTCGCACGTTGCTTTTTACCACATCGTTTCAAACGAAGTTTTACCATAACATTCCTTTAGCTTGGATCCAGTATGTAATTGATTCAATTATGGAATCGTGAATAGTCATTGATTCAATCGATACATAAAAATCTATCCTTTTTACGTCTCGGTTTTTCTTCTATATAACGAAAACTTTTTTAAAAGTAAACACGTAAATTAAAATGAATTCGGTATTATATCAATATATTTTCTACTCTAGTTTTAGAATTTGTAAATTGTTAGAATTTTAAAAGTAGAAAAATGGGAATTTAAAAATATTAGAAAAAAAAAAAATAAATATGAAAAAATTATAAAATTATAATAGATATATAGAATGAAATGATTACATTAAAACAACGATTACACAAAAAAGTAAAAAAAAACTCGACTTGTTTTTAAATCTACATATTCGAAAGCAAGTCGATTTAGATTAGAGACGAATAATTCAAAAAAAGGGGGGATAATTTTAATTCTGATATACAATCTGTATTCCAATATGATATACATCATGAATGGATATGCTCTGGGACGGAAGGATTCGAACCTCCGAATAGCGGGACCAAAACCCGTTGCCTTACCACTTGGCCACGCCCCATTTTAGATTTTACACTAATAAACACTATTATTGATATTGGTTGTTCGTCAATTCCAGTTCAAAAATTTCTATAGAAAAATTTGTTGCTAGTTTTTTTATATGCGTATCTACATATTTATCTATATTTATCTATATATAGATATAGATAGATAGGATAAAACTAAATTTATTGATCATGACGTACAATTCAATTAAGATATTGTATAGAAGTATGATTTCTTCGATTTTTTTATTTCAAAAAAAAAAAAGATTTTGAACTGGATAAGTTCAAATCAAAGAAGGATTTTGGAGGGTTTTATCTTATTTGAGTCATCTTTTTTAGTTTTATTCATAATTAATATTAATTTCATTTTTATTGTATTTTATATATATATAAAATACAATAAAAATGAAAATTCTAAAAAAAAACAAAAATAATTTTTATTTTCGTAAAGAACAAAATGTTTGTTATGCTTAATATCTTTAATTTGGTCTGTATTTGTATTCACTCCGTCCTTTATTCAAGTAGTTTTTTCTCGGCGAAATTGCCCGAAGCCTACGCTTTTTTGAATCCAATTGTGGATATTATGCCAGTAATACCCGTACTCTTTTTGCTTTTAGCTTTTGTTTGGCAAGCTGCTGTAAGTTTTCGATGAGATCTGCAATTTGAGTAATGTCTTAAAAAAAATTCAGAATTTATCAGAAAACTAAAATTCGAACATTTTAACAATTGATAAGATCAAATAAGTCTTACAGTGTGAATTATCGATTCCAATATTGAAATTTTTGGATCTATACGAAAAAATACGGACTATCTCATCATCTACGTTTTTCCAATTGAGAAATCCTAATCCTATTATTCGATTTGAGCCCATCACCAATATAATATCTAGATTACAGATATGAAAGAGGATTTTGGGTAAAAGTAATTATTGAGAATTTGTAATAAAAGACTCGACTCTTACTACAAATCAAATCCATTTTTGAAACTTATCTTATATATATCCTCAAAAAAACTTCATTTTTTAGAAACTTAGTAGTATTAAAAGAAACAAAATGTGTTGTAATATAAGAGAATCTATTCTTTTTCTTTGTCGTTTTTTAATTATCTTGGAGATTTTATAATGCTTACTCTAAAACTATTTGTTTACACGGTAGTGATATTCTTCGTTTCTCTTTTCATTTTCGGATTCCTATCTAACGATCCAGGACGTAATCCAGGACGTGAAGAATAAGAAAAAAGTGGATTCTGTGTTTTTCTTGCTTGTGCTGGATTTTGAAATATTTTTAGGATTTTCTCTATTTTAACATCTTTAACTAGTAAATAAAAAAATCAAACAAACAAGGAAAACAAAGAAGTTCAAAAAAAAATATCAAATTATCAATGGAAACGGAAAGAGAGGGATTCGAACCCTCGGTACAAAAATTTGTACAACGGATTAGCAATCCGACGCTTTAGTCCACTCAGCCATCTCTCCCCAATTGAAAAATCGAATTACTTTGTTTATGTTATATCACATAAACAAGAAGAGCAAAAAATGGAGCTTGAAAAAAAAAAAGAGACTTGTTTTTATCTTATTTTTTATCTTATCTCTTTTTTTTTTCTATTTGATTTCTATTCATTATTATATTATATATTCTTCTATTTTTTAGTTTCCTTTTTTCTTTTTCTACAGCCAAAGAGCCCGGCCAGTACCTAGTCGGGCTCTTTTTTTTCCCATGAATATTGAATAACAATGATTTATTTGAATGTATTTTATTCGAAAAAAACACCTTCAGCAAAAACAAAATCCAAAAATGTAATTCACCCCGTTTTTCAAATTTCATTAGAAGATATTCTAATGAAACATGTCAATACTCGAATTATTCGAATATTATGCCCCTCTATTTTATTTCATTTCTTTATTTATTTTGTCTGATTGCTTTGTTCGACAAAAGATACAATAATTGTATTGTAGCGGGTATAGTTTAGTGGTAAAAGTGCGATTCGTTCCATGGACCCCTAAATAGTTAAGGGATCCCCCGTTTGATTCATATCCCGATCAAAAACTTTATTTCTTACTTAAAGGGAATCCTTTATACCCTCAATGAATGATTTGCGGTATAATATACATTATCGTAATTTGTATACAAGAAGAATCAATTCTAAATTGACAAATTGAGTTCTAAAATTATGAAACATA